GAAAATTCCATAAAGAATTACATAGATGAGGTTTGGATAAATAAAATCTATATTATTCTTCTTAATACTAATTATCTTGATAATTATCAAGAATTTGAACAAAAAATTAATCCATTTGATAGAAAATCATTTTCAAGAGAAATTGTCTATTTTTTGAACTTAATTAATGAATTTTCAGTAAAATCAAGTTTTAATTTTAAGGAACTTTCATCATTTTCTAAAGAAGACGAAATGAATTTAGAAAATCAAATAAAAAATTTAAAATTTGTATTCAATGGAGTTATAACAGATCCTAACAATAAAACAATTATAAAAAAATCGAATGGAATAAAAGAAATAAGTAAACAAGTTCCTCGATGGTCGTACAAATTAATCGACGATTTAGAACAACAAGAAGGAGAAAATGAAGAGAGCGTAGGAGAAGATCATGGGATTCGTTCACGAAAAGCCAAACGTGTAGTAATCTTTACTGATAATCAACAAAATACAGATAGTGATAATAATACCAAAGACAGAACTAATCCTGATCAAGCTGACGAAGTGGCTTTAATACGTTATTCACAACAATCGGACTTTCGTCGAAACATAATAAAGGGTTCAATGCGAAACCAACGACGTAAAACAGTTATTTGGAAACTGTTTCAAGCAAATATGCATTCTCTTCTTTTTTTGGACAGGCTGGACAATTCTCTTTTTTTTTCTTTTGATATTTATGAACTGATGAAAATAATATTTCGAAATTGGATGTGTAAAAACAAAGAATTAACGATTTCCGATTCTACTTATAACGGGGAAAAAACAAACAAAAATGAGAAAAAAGAAAAGGACAAAAGAGACGAAGACAAAAGAGAAGAAAAAACCCAAATAGAAATAGCTGAAGCTTGGGATAGCATTGTGTTCGCTCAAGTAATAAGGGGTTGTGTTTTAGTAACACAATCACTTCTTCGAAAATATATTCTACTACCTTCATTAATAATAGCTAAAAATATTATTCGTATGCTATTTTTTCAAATTCCTGAATGGTCCGAGGATTTAACGGATTGGAATAGAGAAATGCATGTTAAATGCACCTATAATGGCGTTCAATTATCAGAAAAAGAATTCCCGAAAAACTGGTTAACAGACGGTATTCAAATAAAAATCCTATTTCCTTTTCGTTTAAAACCTTGGCACAGATCGAAGTCAAAATCCTCTCATATTCTTAACGATGTAAGGAAAAGGAAAAATCAAAAAAACGATTTTTGTTTTTTAACAGTTTGGGGAATGGAAGCCGAACGGCCCTTTGGGTCTCCTCGAAAACGATTTTCCTTTTTTGACCCGATTTTTAAAAAACTCGAAAAAAAAATTAGAAAGTTGAAAAAGAATTTTTTTTTAGTTATAAAAACTTTAAACAAAAAAAGGAAAGTTTTTATCAATTTATCAAAAGAAAAAAAAACTTGGTTCATCCAAAACCTTCTATTTCTAAAAGAAATAATAAAAAAATTTTTTAAATCAAAAAGAAACCTAATTTTCTTATTTTGGTTTAGAGAAGTCTATGAATTAAATGAAACTAAAAAAGAAACGGAGTCGATAATCAATAATCGGACAATTCAAAAATCGTCTCCAAAAATGAAATTTATAGATTGGACAAATTATTCACTGACAGAAAAAAAAATTAAAGATATGACGGCTAGAACAAACGCAATCTTAAATCAAATAGACAAAATTACAAAAGAAAAGACAAAAAAAATTATAAGCTCCGAAATGAATATTCGCCCTAACAAAATAAACTATAATGCTAAAAGATTACAATCATCAAAAAAAAATTTACAAATATTAAAAAAAAGAAATGCTCGCTTGATTCGTAAATCCTATTTTTTTATAAGAATTTTGATTGAAAGGCTATACATAGATATCTTTATAATTATCATTAATATTCCGAGAATCAATGCACAACTTTTTCTTCAATCAACAAGGAAAATTATTCCTAAATACATTTACAATAACAAAGAAAATCATAAAAGAATTGATAAAACAAATCGAAATCGAATTCACTTTATTTCGATTATAAAAAAGTCACATAATAAAAGGAATATTAGTCTTATAAATAATAATAATAAAAACAATTCAAAAATTTCTTCTGACAGATCCTCCTTGTCACAAGCATATGTATTTTATAAATTATCACAAATCAAAATTATTAATTTATATAAGTTAAAATCTGTCCTTCAATATCACGGAACATCCCTATTTCTTAAGACTGAAATAAAAGATTATTTTTGGGACCAAGGGCTATTTCATCCCGAATTAAAAAAGAAAATTTTTATAAATTCTGCAATGAGTCAATGGAAAAAATGGTTAAGGAGTCCTTATCAATATAAATACAATCAATATAAATACAATTTTTATCAGATTAGATGGTATAGATTAATATGGCAAACTAAAATCAATCAAGGCTGTCTGGTTCAAAAAAAATCTTTACCAAAATGGAATTTATATGAAAAAGACCAATTCAAATCATTAATTCAGTACAAAAAACAAAATAATTTTGAAGCAGACCTATTATCAAAGCAAAAAGAAAAAGATAATTTGAAAAAAAACTCTCGATATAATCTTTTATCATATAAATATATTAATCATCATGATCATAAAGACTCATATATTTATAGATCCCTATTAAAAGAAAATAAAAAGATTTCTTATAATTACAACGCAAATACAAGCAAATTTTTGGATATGTTAGGTAGTATTCTTATCAATAATTATCTAACAGAGGATGATATTATCGATATGGAGAAAACCCCAGCTAGAAAATATTTGGATTGGAGAATTCTTAATTTTTGTCTTAGAAAGAAAGTCCATATTGCGTACTGGATCGATACTGGAACCAAACATAAAAAAAATAATAAAACGGACCCTAATAAATATCAAATGACCGATAAAATTGATAAGAAAAATAATTTTTTTCGTAGGTTTCGCAAAGATCAAGAAACTAATTCATCTAAAAAAAAAAAAAAAAAAAATATTTTTGATTGGATGGGAATGAATGACGAAATATTAAACGATCCTATATCCAATTTAGAGCTTTGGTTCTTTCAAAAATTTGTCATATTGTACAAAATATATAAGATAAAACCCTGGGCAATACCAATCCAATTACTTCTTTTCAATTTTAATATAAATGACAATATTAGTGAAAATAAAAAAATCAACAACAAGAAAAATGTCAATCTTTTTATATCTCTTGAAAAAAAATCTATTAAATTTGAAAATAGAACGCATGAGGAAAATGAATCGGAGGACCGAGCGGATCTTCGATCAATTTTCGCCAATCAAGAAAAAGATATTGAAGAAGATTATGTGGAATCGGACAGGAAAAAACGTAGAAAGAAAAAACAATACAAAAGTAATACGGAAGCGGAGCTCGATTTCTTCCTAAAAAGGTATTTATGTTTTCAATTAAGATGGGATGATTCTTTAAATCAAAAAATAATCAATAATATCAAAGTATATTGTCTCCTGCTTAGACTGACAAATCCACGAGAAATTATTATATCCTCTATTAAAAGGGAAGAAATAAGTCTGGATATTCTGATAATTCAGAAGGATTTAACGCTGACCGAATTGATGAAAAAAGGACTATTGATTATCGAACCGTTGCGTCTGTCGATAAAAAATGATGGACAATTTATTATGTACCAAATTCTAGGTATTTTATTGGTTCATAAGAGCAAAGAACATATTAAGCAAAAATACAGGGAAAAGAGCTATGCTGATAAAAAGAATTCTACCAAATTTATTGAAAGACATCAAAATCGAATTCGAAATAGAGACAAAAAGAATTATGATTTACTTGTTCCTGAAAACATTTTATCGCCGAAACGGCGTAGAGAATTAAGAATTATAATTTCTTTCACTTCACAACCAAAAAATAGCAATAATATTCATATAAACAGATACATTTTGAATGATAATAACATAAAACACTGTAGCTACGGGTTTGATAAAAGCAAAGATTGTGATAGATATAAAAATAGCCTAATAAGTAAATTAAAACTTTTTCTTTGGCCCAATTATCGATTAGAAGATTTAGCTTGTATGAATCGATATTGGTTTGATACTAACAACGCCAGCCGATTCGGTATGGTAAGGATACATATATATCCACAATTAAAAATTTGGTAAGGGTGCGTTTTTGATGTATATATCATAACGTTCTGATCTAATATAAGAAAAGAGAGAAGTGGACACATGTATTTTTTACATTACCTATTCTGGTCTGATATATGTACGTATCAAGTCGATTTTAAAATTCATTAATTCATTTTTTTTTAGGTATAAATTTTTCGCTTTTGTAATTTGTAAGAAAAGAAATATACTATCTTTTTTTCTCTCTAGTCGAATAAAAGAAAATTGGATTTATTAATAATAAATTTTATTTAACAAAAGCAGGAATTACTAATGAAGTAAAGATTATTGTGTATATAAAATTTAAATACACTGAAATTATTATATTATTTAGCTATTAATATATTCTATATTCCATTTTAATTACATTATTCCATTTTAATTACATTTTCCATTCTTTTTATTATTCCTGATCAAGAAAAATATCTTCATTTAATATTTAATAAAAATAAAAGGGGGGCTTTCATTTTATGGTAAAAAATTCATTCATCCCAGTTATTTCACAAGAATTAAAAGAAGAAAACAAAGGATCTATTGAATTTCAAATACTAAGTTTCAATAATAAGATACAAAGACTTACCTCACATTTGGAATTGCATAGAAAAGACTATTTATCTCAGAGGGGTTTACGAAAAATTCTAGGAAAACGACAACGACTGCTATCTTATTTTGCAAAGAAGAATAGAATACGTTACAAAGAATTAATTAATCGGTTGGATATTCGGGAATCAAAAACTAAAAACTAGTTAATTTTTTTTTATTTAATTATTTGATTTATTAGATCTTGGATTTTGATGAACTTTTTTTTTTCGTTTTCATTAATTCATGGAAGAATGAATCGAGGAAACCTCTATGAATGTACCAACTACACGAAAAGATCTTATGATAGTCAACATGGGTCCCCACCACCCATCAATGCATGGTGTTCTTCGACTTATCCTTACTCTAGACGGTGAAAATGTTATTGACTGTGAGCCAATATTAGGTTATTTACACAGAGGAATGGAAAAAATTGCGGAAAACCGAACAATTATACAGTATTTGCCTTATGTAACACGTTGGGATTATTTAGCTACTATGTTCACAGAAGCAATAACAATAAATGGTCCAGAGCATTTAGGAAATATTCAGGTACCTAAAAGAGCTAGCTATATCAGAGTAATTATGTTGGAGTTGAGTCGTATAGCTTCTCATCTATTATGGCTTGGACCTTTTATGGCGGATATCGGTGCACAAACTCCGTTCTTCTATATTTTTAGAGAAAGAGAATTAGTATATGATTTATTCGAAGCTGCCACTGGGATGAGACTGATGCATAATTATTTTCGTATCGGGGGGGTAGGGGCTGATTTACCTCACGGATGGATAGATAAATGTTTGGATTTTTGCGATTATTTTTTACAAAAAGTTGCTGAATATCAAAAACTTATTACGCGAAATCCTATTTTTTTAGAACGAGTTGAGGGAATAGGTCTTGTTGCTGCAGAGGAAGCAATCAATTGGGGTTTATCAGGACCAATGCTACGAGCTTCTGGAATACAATGGGATCTCCGTAAGGTTGATCATTATGAGTCTTACGAAGAATTTGATTGGGAAGTCCAGTGGCAAAAGGAAGGAGATTCGCTGGCTCGTTATTTAGTCCGAATTGGTGAAATGACAGAATCCATAAAAATTATTCAACAGGCTTTGGAAGGAATTCCAGGGGGACCCTACGAAAATCTAGAAGTTAGATGTTTTGATAGCGAAAAGGGTCCAGAATGGAATGATTTTGAATATCGATTCATTAGTAAAAAAACTTCTCCTACTTTTGAATTGCCGAAACAAGAACTTTATGTAAGAGTCGAAGCACCAAAGGGGGAATTGGGCATTTTTCTGATCGGGGATCAGAGCAGTTTTCCGTGGAGATGGAAAATTCGCCCACCGGGTTTTATCAATTTGCAAATTCTCCCTCAACTAGTTAAAAGAATGAAATTGGCTGATATTATGACAATACTAGGTAGTATAGATATCATTATGGGAGAAGTTGATCGTTGAAATGATAATTGATACACCGGAAGTCATTAATACGAGAGAAGTACAAGCTATCAACTCTTTTTCCAGATTAGACTCCATCAACGAGATCTATGAAATTATATGGATGCTTGTTCCTATTTTGACTCTTGTACTGGTAATCACACTAGGCATACTAGTAATTGTGTGGTTAGAAAGAGAAATATCTGCAGGAATACAACAACGTATTGGACCTGAATATGCCGGTCCTTTTGGAGTTCTTCAAGCGTTAGCCGATGGAACAAAATTACTTTTCAAAGAGAATCTTTTTCCCTCGAGGGGGGATACTCGGTTATTCAGTATGGGGCCATCTATAGCAGTCATATCAACTTTATTAAGCTATGCAGTAATTCCTTTTGGATATCATTTTGTTTTAGCTGATCTAAAAATTGGTGTTTTTTTATGGATTGCCATTTCAAGCATTGTTCCCATCGGTCTTCTTATGTCAGGTTATGGATCAAATAATAAATATTCTTTTGTAGGTGGTCTTCGAGCTACTGCTCAATCTATTAGTTATGAAATACCCTTAACTCTCTGTGTATTATCCATATCTCTACGTGCGATTCGTTGAAAGATAAACTTTTTTGTAAGAAAATTTAAGAACAGAAAAAGGCAAAATGAAATGAATTGACTATATTTCCTTTTTTTTGGTTCATGAACGAAATTGGATAGTTATATGAGTGAAATAAAACAGCTTGAACCTTTGGCGTAAAAAATGGAGACTCATTTCCTATGTACAAGAGTAAAGCAGAACTAAACTAAACATAATAAGACGAAAGCGGTTGCCCCAAGATTGGTTGATTATTCATCCTGGCTTGAAGCGGGCTCAAGATCAACTTTATTGAGTTTTCACTATCATTTATCTGTATTACCATAATGCTAACTAGCGAGTAATTGAGCAAAAATAAGTGGATGGTTAGGAACACCAAGATACACAAAGGATTGGTAATAGAGATTTTCAAAATTATAAAAAAAGAATAGAAAGATATTTCGACAAAGATATTTCAACATAATAATATAAAAAGAATATTAATTGGGGCTTTTAATTCGTAGAAATGATCAGGCAGTACTCCCCATAACATAATTCCGATTCAGAGTATCCTCCCGCCCACTGATTAAAGAAATGACTATCAGGAACGAAATAATCCTTTGCTTTCTTTTTTTTTTTTATTATTTTAATTTTTTGCCCCCTTTCCCTTTTTCAGAAAGAAGAATAGGAGCGAAACAAAGAATATAATACGTTTACAATAGAAAAAAGAGATCCTTTTTCCTTTTTATTTATTTGATTTTTCCTATATCCATATTTATGTTTATGGAAATAAAATTCGTATCATAATGCATAAAATAAGGAAATGTCTAATTCTTTTTTTTCGTAATCAAAAAAGAAAAAAGATAGGGTGAAATAGCTATTGCTATTTCCACAAGGAATATTTTATTGAATATTTTATTGAAATATAAGTTATTACCCCAAAAAGAAAAATTTCAATTCTTAAAGGATGAGATCAATTCAGAAGTACTTTTTTATTTTTAGTATTATAACAGATAGAATTGCATTGGTCGAATTAGGGAACGTTCGATCCATATTTATCGTATTTATCTGCTAAATCCGATAAATATATGTATTAAAATAAATAATACGACGCGGTCCTTAGATTTATTTATGGCCTTAGAGGAGCCGTATGAGGTGAGAATCTCATGTACGGTTCTGTAATAGCGACTGGAACAGTGATGTTATCATCGACTATGATTATCTAACAGTTCAAGTACAGTTGATATAGTTGAGGCGCAATCAAAATATGGTTTGTGGGGATGGAACTTGTGGCGCCAACCTATAGGGTTTATCATTTTTTTAATTTCGTCCCTGGCAGAATGTGAAAGATTACCCTTTGATTTACCAGAAGCAGAAGAAGAATTAGTAGCAGGGTATCAAACCGAATATTCGGGTATCAAATTTGGTTTATTTTATATTGCTTCCTATCTAAACTTATTAGTTTCGTCATTATTTGTAACAGTTCTTTACTTTGGAGGTTGGAATATGTCTATTCCCGCCATTTCCCTTACAGACTTTTTTGAAATAAATAACGTCGGTGGAGTCTTCGGGGTAACAATTGGTATCTTTATTACATTGGTTAAAACTTATTTGTTCTTGTTCATTTCGATCACAACAAGATGGACTTTGCCTCGACTAAGAATGGACCAATTATTAAATCTTGGTTGGAAATTTCTTTTACCTATTTCTCTCGGAAATTTATTATTAACAACTTCTTTCCAACTCCTTTCACTATAAAGAAATGCTTTTCTATATTCTGTCTTGTCTCAAACAAAACAAGAGAAATAAATAAACATAAGATTATTCATAGATATTCACTATATGTTCTCCCTAGTAACTGGGTTCATGAATTATGGTCAACAAACCATACGAGCCGCTAGGTACATTGGCCAAAGTTTCATGATTACCCTATCCCACATAAATCGTTTGCCCGTAACTATTCAATATCCTTATGAAAAATTAATCACATCTGAACGTTTTCGTGGTCGAATCCATTTTGAATTTGATAAATGCATTGCTTGTGAAGTATGTGTTCGCGTATGTCCTATTGATCTACCTCTTATTGATTGGAAATTGGAAACTGATATTCGAAAGAAGCGATTGCTTAATTATAGTATTGATTTTGGAATCTGTATATTTTGTGGTAACTGTGTTGAGTATTGCCCAACAAATTGTTTATCAATGACTGAAGAATATGAACTTTCTACTTATGATCGTCACGAATTGAATTATAATCAAATTGCTTTAGGGCGTTTACCAATGTCAATAATTGACGATTATACAATTCGAACAATTTTTAATTCATCTCATCAAAACAAAACGCGAAATCTCCTTTGATTAAAGATTAATTAAAGAACAATTTCCAATTCATAAACTAAGATTCCATTTTGACCAAAAAAGGGGGGAATTCTTTTTTAATTTTGTATATTCAATAACTACAAAACTCAACCAGTTATTTGATTGGTTGGTGAGAACCGCAGCATGGCTTAATTTGGATTGAAAATCTAGTAATATACCCCAAGTTCTATCCATAGTTATTTCAAAATTTCTATTTTTCATTTCTATTTATATCTATTTATATATAATAATTTCGAATCATTACCCTTTTTGAGAAAGAATAAGATAAGTTTAATAGTTGTACCTACAATAATTTCCAACCCTTAGGGTTTAATTCAATTATCACCCTATTCTAAAAAAATCTAAAAAAGGGCTTTTCCCGGTGAGGTCAATAAGGTCATGAAAAAAAAAATTTATTTTTTATCTTTTATTTTACGTACAATGGATTTGCCTGGACCAATACATGATTTTCTTTTAGTTTTTCTGGGATTAGGTCTTATATTAGGAAGTCTAGGAGTGGTATTACTTACCAACCCAATTTATTCTGCCTTTTCGTTGGGATTGGTTCTCGTTTGTATATCCTTATTCTATATTTTATCAAATTCTCATTTTGTAGCTGCCGCGCAGCTCCTTATTTATGTGGGAGCTATAAATGTTTTAATTCTATTTGCTGTGATGTTCATGAATACTTCAGAATATTACAAAGATTTTAATATTTTGGCCGTTGGGAATGGGTTTACTTCCTTAATTTGTACAAGTATTTTTGTTTCACTAATTACTATTATTCCAGATACGTCATGGTACGGGGTTATTTGGACTACAAGAAAAAACCAGATTATAGAGCAGGATTGGATAAGTAATAGTCAACAAATTGGAATTCATTTATCAACCGATTTTTTCCTTCCATTTGAATTCATTTCAATAATTCTTTTAGTTGCTTTGATAGGTGCTATTGCTGTGGCTCATCAATAATAAATCTTTGAAATTAGCAATTGAAATCCAAATTCAACTTGTTTGTTGATCGATCTTATTACATCCATTTGACTTTAATTCTATTTGAATTTGAGGATTATTCATGTAGAGATTTGTTTATTCGATTTATTTCAATATGAATAAGAATTCAATATCAACATATTGGATTGACTAGAATAAGAATTTCATAAACCAAGTACACAAGAAATAAATAGATTGGTAATAAATCTAAATTGATAAGGAGTTGACCGATGATGCGGGAATATGTACTTGTTTTGAGTGTCTATTTATTTTCTATCGGTATTTATGGATTGATTACGAGTCGAAATATGGTTCGAGCTCTTATGTGTCTTGAACTTATACTGAATGCGGTTAATATAAATTTTGTAACATTTTCTGATTTTTTTGATAGTCGCCAATTAAAAGGAAATATTTTCTCAATTTTTATTATAGCTATCGCGGCCGCTGAAGCCGCTATTGGATTGGCTATTGTTTCGTCAATTTATCGTAATAGAAAATCAACTCGTATCAATCAATCCAATTTGTTGAATAAGTAGTATTAATCATATAAAATAGAATAGAAAATATAAATTTCTATATAAATACATATAAATAATATTTATATATATAATATTTATATATATAATATATATAAATAGAACCTTTCTATTCATCAAATTGAATTGGTATATATGATACGGATACGGAACCAATCAGATCATGTTTGCGAAAAACGAATAAATTAAATTAAAGCATCTTGGTTATATCTCCCGAGTCGATCCGGAATTGAATAGCACAAGTCTGGTAAATCATTGATTCGTCTGGTATTCACATATATGATTCATTGTAGAAATTTACTAGATCGAAAAAGTATAAAGTTAAAAAAAATTCTAAATCCAATGTCACACTCAGTAAAGATTTATGATACATGTATAGGTTGTACTCAATGTGTCCGCGCCTGCCCCACAGATGTATTAGAAATGATACCTTGGGACGGGTGTAAGGCTAAGCAAATTGCCTCTGCTCCAAGAACAGAAGATTGTGTTGGCTGTAAGAGGTGTGAATCCGCCTGTCCAACAGATTTTTTAAGTGTTCGAGTTTATTTATGGCATGAAACAACTAGAAGCATGGGTCTAGCTTATTGATACTTTCCAGAAAATACCACTTGAATACATTTGATTTTTTGTTTACCGACAAAAACCCTTAATCAAAAAAATTCTCTTTTTTTGATTAAGGGTTTTTCTGGTCCAAGTTATCTTGTTTTTACCATGAAGTCTTTTCCTTGGTTAACAATGTTTGTAGTTTTACCAATATCGGCAGGTTCCTTAATTTTTTTTCTCCCACATAGAGGAAATAAGGTAATTAGGTGGTATACTATTTTTATATGTATAGTAGAATTACTTTTAATGACTTATACATTCTCTTATTATTTTGAATTGGACGATCCATTAACCCAATTAATAGAAGATTATAAATGGATCCATTTTTTTTATTTTTACTGGAGATTGGGAATAGATGGACTTTCTCTCGGACCTATTTTACTGACAGGGTTTATCACTACTTTAGCTATTTTAGCGGCTCGGCCAGTTAATCGGGATTCCCGATTATTCCATTTTTTAATGTTAGCAATGTATAGTGGTCAAATAGGATTATTTTCTTCTCAAGATCTTTTACTTTTTTTCATCATGTGGGAATTAGAATTAATTCCCGTTTATCTGCTTGTAGCCATGTGGGGAGGAAAGAAACGTCTCTATTCAGCTACAAAGTTTATTTTGTATACTGCGGGAAGTTCTGTTTTTTTATTAATGGGGGCTTTAGGTATCGCTTTATACGGTACCAAGGAACCAACATTTAATTTTGAAACATTAGCCAATCAATCATACCCCATGGCTCTGGAAATAATATTCTATATTGGATTTCTTATTGCGTTTGCTGTCAAGTCACCGATTATACCCTTACATACATGGTTACCAGACACCCACGGAGAAGCACATTACAGTACTTGTATGCTTCTAGCCGGAATCTTATTAAAAATGGGAGCATACGGGTTGGTTCGAATCAATATGGAATTACTACCCCATGCTCATTCTATATTTTCGCCCTGGTTGATAATAGTGGGCGCAATACAAATAATCTATGCAGCTTTAACATCTCTTGGTCAGCGAAATTTAAAAAAAAGAATAGCCTATTCGTCTGTATCTCATATGGGTTTCATAATTATCGGAATTTGCTCTCTAAGCGAGATGGGACTCAATGGAGTCATTTTACAAATAATATCACATGGATTTATTGGCGCTGCACTTTTTTTCTTGGCGGGAACGAGTTATGATAGAATACGTCTCCTTTATCTCGACGAAATGGGCGGAATGGCGGCCCCAATGCCAAAAATATTCACGTTATTCAGTATCTTATCGCTAGCGTCTCTTGCATTACCGGGCATGAGCGGTTTTTTTGCTGAATTGATAGTATTTTTTGGAATAATTACTGACCAAAAATATCTTTTAATGCCAAAAATACTAATTACTTTTATACTGGTGGTTGGAATCGTCCTAACTCCTATTTATTTATTATCTATGTTACGCCAGATGTTCTATGGATACAAGCTGTTTAATGCCCAAAATTCTTATTTTTTTGATTCTGGACCACGAGAGTTATTTGTTTCGATCGCTATCCTTCTTCCTGTAATAGGTATTGGTATTTATCCGGATTGCGTTTTCTCATTATCAGTTGACAAGGTTGAGGCTATTCTATTTCCGTTTTTTTATAGGTAGTTTTTCGAAATAAAACATAAAATGAAAAAGGAATCCTATTCTTTTCTTTTTTAAAAATGAAAACTTTAACAATAAAAAAAATCTCTTTTTTTTTTCCTTTTCATTTAAATTTAAGTTAAAAAAAAAAAATAAATTCTACACACCTTTATGCCTTTGCCCCCTTTTGAGAATTTTTTGAATCACTACATTACTTGATTCAAAAAATTCTCAAAGAATTACCTAAAACTTCTTGTATATGTTGTCCCTCTTGTATATGTTGTCCTATAGTTATATGCGACAGATCCCTTCATCAATTTGATGTTAATGTAAATGAACCATAACTATGTAGTCCAAGTCCTAATAGATTAACTCCAAAATAGCAGATCCAAATTATAAGAAAGCCCATAGAAGCAACAATTGCAGAATTTAAACCCTCATCAGAATTTTTATTTGTTCGAATATGGAAATAAATCACGAATATGGCCCAAGTAATAAAAGCCCAAGTTTCTTTTGGGTCCCAATTCCAATATGATCCCCAGGCTTCATTAGCCCAGACCGCTCCCGAAAGAATACCTATGGTCAAAAAAATGAACCCTATACTAATAATACGATAACCCCACTGATCTAATTGTTGAATCAATTGAGACCTGTAATAATTTCTAGAAGAAAGAAAGGAAGTATTTTTAAAAACATTATTTTTTTTCGTCATGTATTGGCTCTTACCAAAAGAAAATGAACTAGATAATAAATTATTACTTTTAGCACTATCCAAAGTTCTTATGATTTTGTAAAATGTAATTACTATAAGAGCTACTGATAATAATGATCCACATAAAAGAGCTGCATAGCCCAATACCATCATACTTACGTGCATCATTAACCACCGGGATTGGAGAGCAGGTACTAAGACTTCAGATCGATGCAGGTTAGTTAAAAAACCCGAAGTAGCAAACGCTTGGGTAAAAAAAATACTTGGGGCAATTATTATGTTTAAATAATTTTTTTTTTTCAAATATGGAACCATATGAATAATTGCAAAACCCCATGAAAGAAAGATTAATGATTCATATAAGTCACTTAATGGTAAATGTCCCGAATAAATCCAACGAGTAACTAATAATCCTGTTATACAGAAAAAAGCAGTTCTCATGCCCTTTTTTGACGAAGCATAAAGTCCTACAAATTCGTCGACTAATAAGTCCATTAAATGAATTAGAATTCCAATTGAAACAACCGAAAAAGAAATATGAGTTAATATGTGTTCTAAAGTCAAAAATATCATAAAAATCCTTAACAAATTAACAAAAGGGTAGGATTCTTTAATTATACATTATACATAATTGAAATCATGAATTGAATTCATTATCATTATAGGGCGTATTGTATCCTCTTGAAAAGGAAATGAAAAGATAAGACATTATATTATGCCGCCACTCGGACTCGAACCGAGATGCTCTAGCACTGCTTCCTAAGAGCAGCGTGTCTACCGATTTCACCATAGCGGCTTGCTCAAAATCATAATAACCAATTTTGATTCAATCGTCGATCTTTAATTTTAGTAGCTTAGCTCCAATATTTTTTTTTTATTTTTTATTTCGAAAACATAAAAATTAATGAATCAAAGCATCAATTATTTCATTTAAATAATTGATGCTTTGAGTATTTTCATAATAATCTTTATTATTATTTAATGTGTCAATTTTGATTAACTTAACAATGTTGTTTTTTTGTAGTTTCGCCTCTTATACTCTTATACAACGAAACTCTTGTAAATAATATAATTCTTATTGCAGTCTATGACTAGGGTTAAAAAAAAATTATATTTTTTTTTTTATGGCTTACAATTTTAGATTCATGAAACTATTTTATTTAATAATCCTTAGTATTTCAGGGCTTAAAGAATTTGTGTTAAGATTTAATTTAACAATTTAATTAGGTATTGAGTTGGGCATATCATATAACAAAAAAATTTCGTGATTTTTTTTTAATATTGTCTAATTTTTAATATATATCTTGAGATCCATCTTCCAGTCCAAATATATAGTGTAAAAAAAATCATTCAAAAATAACCTCTTATATACATATCTATCTAAACTAAATATGCAATATGCAAATTTTATTAATTGGATAGAAAGGGGAGCTTATTAGTTATTTAAAATAATATTTTTAAGGAGGGTGACTTAAAAATTAATAATTTTTGTTTTTAACGATTAGTTTTTTTTTACTAATGATTTTAGATCGGCTCTTTTTTATTCATCTATTCAAAAACTTATTAAAAACTTATTAATATTTCGTATTATTGTGACAAAGGGCTGGATGGGGAAAATAAGAATCCCCATCCCGGAAATGAGAAAATTTGCTAAAAATAAAAAAGACGAACTTTGTGTCTTCTTTTTTTTTGCAAACAAAAACAAAAAGTACCCTTTTTAGAATTTAGAATTCAATATCCAAATTAGATTCCACATATCCATAGGATAAGGGGGGAAAGGGGTCAATTTTGTATTGATTATCTCAATAAAGGCTGGAAATTATATAAAATTATATAGAAATTATATAATTAAATTTCTATTTATTCTATTTATTTTATATTCTTTATAGTTATATATTTATTTATTTTCTATTCAAAGTATATGTATATCATATTCTGTATATATTGTATCGAATATTATATCGATGTATATATTCGTTATGTATATATTCGTATATATTTTTTATGTATATATTTTTTATTTTAAATGCTAAATAAAATTCAATCTTTTTACGATGTCAAGCCGAGTTAGATTATTCCGATGTTTGATTTTTTATTTGTTGCACAAAAAAACTTTTTGAATTACCCGTAGAAAGAGATTTTGCTAACGAAAAAGCTTTCAACGCGGTCCAATATCCCTTTCTTTTCCAAATATTTTTTCGAATACGCTTTTTTGAAATAGAAGTACGTTTTTTTGGAACTGCCATTCAACATTAAAGAGATTATTTATTTTATTGTTAGAAGTTGATGTGAAAGACATATATTGTCATATAGTGTTAAAAAAAAAATTGTTCTTTATTATCTAGCTATTTAGTCGTTAAATTTGATTTGCTTCCTACAAAGCCTAACCATTGCTTTTTATTAGTTCGTAGTTAGATTTCTTCTTTTTTTCGTCATACTGTATTTATATATATAATTTATATAGAATAAAATACATCAAAAACTTTAGTTTTTTATCCCCATGAAAATGTTTTTTTTCTTTTTTTTTTCTAGGAATTGGTTAAGCTCGAAGAGAGGGTCTCCCTAATTGAAATTTAATTTATTGAAGTTGAATTTTCAAATTCAAAATTATTAATCAATTTTTAAAAAATATATGATTTTATAAAAACCACTTCATGTAAAAGATATTTTATTAATTATCTTTTTCCTTTTTATTAATTATTTTTTTCTTTTTATCTTATGTAAACATAAAGCGCACAATATCATACATAGGATTTGTTATAAACAAAAGAGAAGGCATTAAATCTGGGTCAAAATAAAATACAATCATTAATAATTCTGACTTGAAAAAAGTAATAATAAAATAATTATTTTTTTTATTATTACTTTTTTATTGAATGTTGAAGAATTTTTGAAAAATAATTTTTTTTTATCATTTTTATAAAATTAAGTACTACTTTTAATATAATTCTTTATCCTTTGTATATAAATTCTCTGGATATAAATTTTTGCAATCCACAGCAATAATCCAATTTTAGAGTAAATTTTCTTTTATTAGTGTCTTGTTTCATTAGTATCGTCGTATATTATTTGACCAATTCTAACTTCTTAATTTGAATATGTAAAGTATTTTGAAAAAAATTCAGAATAATTATGAAGAAAAATTTATATTTAAGTTTTTAATATCATTATTATTAATTATTCTTTTTTTTTGGCAAATCAGTTCAATAAAATTTAAAAATAACAAGAGATAAGAGCCGATGAATCAGAACCAAGAAAGAATTAATCATTAATTAAGTTATGGCACATATATATCAATATTCGTGGATCATACCCTTCGTTACACTTGCAGTTCCTATGTTAATAGGAGTGGGACTTATACTTTTCTCGGCGGCAACAAAAAAACTTCGTCGGCGGTGGTCGGTTCCGAGTATTTTATTGTTAAGTATAGTGCTTATTTTTTCAATCGATTTGTTTATTCAGCAAATAAATAGTAATTCTATTTATCAATATATATGGTCGTGGACCATCACTAATGATTTTTCTTTAGAATTCGGACACTTGATTGACCCATTGACTTCTATTTTGTTACTATTAATTACTACAGTTGGAATTATGGTTCTTATTTATAGTGATAATTATATGTCTCATGATCAAGGCTATTTGAGATTTTTTGCTTATATGAGTTTTTTCAATACTTCAATGTTGGGATTAGTTACTAGTTCTAATTTGATACAAATTTATATTTTTTGGGAATTGGTTGGAATGTGTTCTTATCTATTAATAGGTTTTTGGTTCACACGACCTATTGCATCGAATGCGTGTCAGAAAGCGTTTGTAACTAATCGTGTAGGAGATTTTGGGTTACTATTAGGAATTTTAGGCCTTTATTGGATAACAGGTAGTTTAGAATTTTGTGATTTGTTCGAAATATTCAATAACTTGACTTATAAGAGTGAGATTCATTTTTTGTTTGTTACTTTGTGT